GATATACCTAATCTATATCTGCGTCTTCTCTCTTCTTTTATTGTCCTCCTGTCGTCAATTGACGTATGACTTAGGGCTCAATATAATTTCATATGGCTTAGGTGAATTTGAATAATTTGACCGGCCAAATAATATTTTGGTAAAGCAACTAAAATCCAATGCGAAGGAAAGGATCTTGGGGATCCAACCCAGCTTTGTGAATGATAGAGATAAAGATTCTACTATATGTGTTTATATTGCTTTTTTATTTCCTAAGGGTGGTTGGCCCTCGGGACCTAGTATTTCTGTTTCTAGTTTATTTCTGAATCAAGGTGGCCATAGGCCCCTATGGTCCAGTGGTTACGACCTCTCTCTTTCACGGAGAAAACGAGGGTTCAACTCCCTCTGGGGGTGTAACAACACTCAAGACTATAGGAAGACTATAGGAGTAGGAGTGGGATTATATCAAATGATCCCTGTTTGTCAAATCCTTCTATTAGTCTACTTAGAAGGACTTCATATTTTATATCATTTGATATTTATATTTATTTGTCAAGTCTGCCTGGGAGATGAAAGGAAGTTGATTATGGAACGTCTAAAATGAATTAGGCGTTGGGTCGATGCCCGAGTGGTTAATGGGGACGGACTGTAAATTCGTTGACAATATGTCTACGCTGGTTCAAATCCAGCTCGGCCCAACAATTTGGCAACCTACTATCAGATGGTAGAACCCTCTTGTTCTTAAGAAATACCTATCCAAATTTTCTGCTAGATCTCTTCTTATTTCCCTGGGATTGTAGTTCAATAGGCTAGAGCACCGCCCTGTCAAGGCGGACGTTACGGGTTCGAGCCCCGTCAGTCCCGACGGATCCAATAAGTACATCAATTCGCCTCTTTATTTTCTTCTTTATTTTCTGTGAAAGAAGGGGAGCATAATTGAATTCCGAAGGGGTTTCCCCTCTTTTTTTCAGGATTCTGTCGAAGAAAGAACAAACCCTAAACAAAAATGAAAATAACTAAAATAGTGAAGTTGATAGAATATTCCATTTTTCTCCCGCGACTCATTTTTCTCATACTTCTTTGTCTTCCAAAGAAAATTGGATCATTAAAATTTAGAACCTAATTCCTCTCTTTTTCCACTTCGCTTGTATTGTTTGTTGGGGTTTTGTAGTTAAAGGAAACAGACGTGTGGTTAGATGATACTTCATTTGATGGTTCTACAAGGAAGACCTAAAAAGAAAGAAGAGAAAATAAGGATAAATAAAGGAGTTTTTTATTGGTCCGGGAATCCAATCTTGGATTCGGTATGGATAAAAGATCTTCGTATGTTATACTATTCAATTCTCGACGACGAATTAATTTAATAGCTCAGATATTGTTATTCATGATATTGATCCGATTCAAGATCATCGATAGGTAATGCATTCATTGAATTGACAGGTGAAAGATTTATCATCTCTATGGGATTAAATCCCGAGTTATTGTGAAATAAAAAAACGATGAGATTATGGAAGTAAATATTCTTGCATTTATTGCTACTGCACTGTTCATTTTAGTTCCTACTGCTTTTCTACTTATAATTTACGTAAAAACAGTTAGTCAAAACAATTAATTACTTTAAATGAAACTTGACTTCTGAATTCTTATCAATAGTTGAAGAAATCAAATGAAAAGTATTCTATTTTTGCGTCTTAAATGAAATCAAGGGGCTATAATCCGCGGTATTCTATGAGATCCGAGAGTATGGTAAGTAAGAAATTTATTTCTTACTTACCATACTATCTAGTAGTGTTATGTTATAGTAGTGTATAAAGTTGTAAATAGAGTTGGTATACTCTATTATCTTCTATCTTCAATATATGTAGTTATTAATCCATATATAGAATTGACGTAGGACTCAATTCTATTTCTTTGATACATCTATTTATTCCGATGAATCTGAAATAATCGTTTTACTGTTATAGAATACATTTCTCCACTAGAATCCAATGGAATTTCGAAATGAAGATATTTTTATTTCAAAATTATTTCAATTCAAATAAAAAATGCGTTACGGAACGATCTATAAAAGAATTGATAGCGTTTCATTCCTCAACTAAATTAGGAGTGCTTTTAAAGTCCACTTCTTCCCCATACTACGAGTGAAAGGGAAAATGTAAAGACTACCATTAAAGCAGCCCAAGCGAGACTTACTATATCCATGTGAATTATGTCCCTTATCTCTATGATAGAATTATTCCATTATTGCTCACTAATAATAGTAGAATGAATGGTCCAGAGTCAAAAAGGGATTCTGACCAAACACTATTGATGAACCAATCAAATAAACCCATTTCAAAAATTCCTATATGATTTCTAATGGGGAAAGACTAAACACAAGTAAAATACACAATGACACTACAAAGGAATGTTACTAATGGAATAGAACGTCCAGTAATAAAATAAGAGAGCCTTTTCCTTTTTTTCTTGCCCTTCAAAGTAAAAATAGATCAATTGCTATCTATTACATACTTTTATTTCCTATTTGATATTGATATTTGATATAATTCGTACCCCTTCGCGATTGTCTATCTGAAGGAGTTGATAGTATATTATACTCTTGACGAGGGGTTAAAAAAAATGATTTTTTTTTTTCACTTTTTCTTTTCTATAAAAAATCTATGCAATCTCAATCTAATAGTGATTGAATGCCTGAACACTTAGAGATTCTCACGAGTCTATATATGTTACAGTATAGAAATTCCCTAACTAGTAGTTGAATTATCCCCCGGCTATCCAATGTAATTCAAGACCCAATCAGTATACATTACATTAGCAGTAGAAGGGAATCGGAAAGTCTTGCTTCGACCTTTATAATCTTTTTATATTCAAAGATTTCCAATCTTTTACAAAATTACCAGAACAGATGTTTAGAATCAAACAAGTATCAACAGTCCCCTTATTCTGTTCTGCTGGGGAAAATTAGGTTTAGTTATATCAGCAGAGCAGAATAAGATATTTCTATTCATTTGTTGATGAGGCGGCACCCGGATTTGAACTGGGGAAAAAGGATTTGCAGTCCCCCGCCTTACCACTCGGCCATGCCGCCAAAACGATACACAACAGGATAAAAAATTACCGTTGGATTACTAAACTTTAGTTTATTGTACTTGCATCCCCTTTTTCATCCTTAAATATAAAAAAATTATAAAAGAAACCCTTTTTCCCCTTTTGATTGTGTTTTATTTACCCCTTTGATTTGATTGATTGTATAGTATCTCAAAACACACAATGCCGAAAAACTTCCACTCACTTTTCTATTTTAAAATCAAATTATATTTTGACTCAAAAAAGCTAAAATTTATGACAAAAAGGAACCATTAACTATTCGTTGACTTAGAATTCGTGAATTATTCTTAGATTTGAATATAAAATTTGGTTTGCCTAATGACATAAGAAAATACAAATGGATACATCCTTAATTGATTCTATTGATTCTTTTGAATAAAAAACCATTCTCCATTTCCATTATAACAAAAATTAGAAGTATATGTAAACCCCAGAACGGAAATTGTTACACAGATACCAAGTATTTAGAGTATGTTGCCTATAAATAAAGGGAATTCGTTGGAACAAAAAAAGGCCCGGCTGGGTATTGACCGGGCCAGGTCCAAAAGGCACCTCGAACAAAATAAAAGCAAGAAAGTCTTCTTTATTTATCTTTCTATTTGGATCTTTCGAGCATCTAAATGGAATTGCTAATTATATAATAACGATAAAGAATGTGAAAGAAATACTTTCTTTAATCCTTACTTGATGTGTAATGTAACATAGTAATTATCTTTTTCAATTGGGAGAGATGGCTGAGTGGACGAAAGCGGCGGATTGCTAATCCGTTGTACGAGTTATTCGTACCGAGGGTTCGAATCCCTCTCTTTCCGTTTCCGTTGATGACTTTCTATTTTTTTCTTTCAATTTTCGCAAACCCCCTTTTTATTTTTTCCTAGTTAAACGTGTGGAATAGCTAAAATAAAATTGAAAGAAAATTGTAAAATCAAGCAAGAAAAACTAAATTTTTATTTTATTCTTCACGTCCTGGATTACGTCCTGGATCATTGGATAGGAATCCAAAGATGAAGAGAGAAACAAAGAATATTACTACTGTGTAAACGAAAAGTTTGAGAGTAAGCATTACACAACCTCCAAGATCATTTTTTGAAAAAGAAAAACGAGAAAAGATAATAGATCCTCCATTTTTATATCACATATCCTATTTTGACACCAAGAAAAAAATGAAAGAATGTTCAGAAATTCATAATGAAGTTGAAATGAAATTTCATTTCAATTTGTAATATAATAAGAGTCTTTAATTACCACAAATTACTTTCATACCCATAATTAGCTATTGTAAGGGACCCTAAGCTAATAAGGTATTTCACCATAAAAAGGATTAAAATCGGGAAATGCGGCGAGCCGGGTTTCTCGCGGCTATCCGATAATTTCACTGTTTGAATAGAAGGTTCATACTGTCAGACTTATTTGATCTTATCAATTGTTATAATTTTTATCGAATAAATCATGAATTTTCTAGGATAGTATTAAAGCTCTTATCGAAAACTTACAGCAGCTTGCCAAACAAAGGCTAAAAGAAAAAAGAACAGGGGTATGACTGGCATAACATCTACGATTGGATTCAAAAAAGCATAGGCTTCGGGCAATTTGGCGAAGAAAAGACTACTCGGATAAAGGGCAGAATTAAGACAGATCAAACTAAAGATATTAAGCATAACAGACATTTTTTTCGTCGAGATAATTGCATTTTGATTGAGTTATTGATATAAGGAAAAATAAAGAAAGTAGGGTAGACAAAAAAATCCTTCTTTTCTTTTTCCGTTCAATCAAAAATCCTCCAATTCTCAAAGGAGAATAGAAGAAATCATACTTTCATACAATATCTTAATTGAATTATATGTAATGATCAATAAATTCAGTTGAATTCTAGATATACACATGTCAAAATCCTAGCACGAATCTATAATAGATTCTATAAAGAATAAATATTTTCTATAGTCTATAGATAGTTTGGGCTGGAATTGACGAACACTTAATACCAATATTATTCTTTATTAGTATTAGTGTCCAATAAAAGTATAAATGGGGCGTAGCCAAGTGGTAAGGCAACGGGTTTTGATCCCGCTATTCGGAGGTTCGAATCCTTCCGTCCCAGAGCATATCCGTTGTATCTGAATACTTCTTTTTTGTTCAACAAGGTTCTGTTTAAAGGTCTAATATTGGATAGTATATTATTCCTCTTTCTTTTTAAAATTTTGAATGATTCTTTTCGGAATCATATCTAAGTTTTTCACAAACTGAACTAAATCGAGTTCAAATGACATGCAAATGCAAAAGTAACTGATAACTGAAACCTTTTCTGATTCAGATAAAGATAAGATGAGACATAGATCACAGTTCCAGAAAGATTACTTAATCTCAGGCTAAACAAAATATGAAAATACATATAAAACGAGGAAGTGCTTAGCTTATAGGTATGTATTGTTATCCTATTTCAGTCACAATAGTCTTTCTATTTTTGTTAAAAATAATTAGCATCCCTAAAATATTAAAATTGAAATATTTAACAATAATATTTCTTTTTATTGTTCGATCTATTTAGCTTATTTGCTTTACATCATTGACAATTCCATTCGAAAATATTTTTCTTTCTTATGATAATAAAATGGAGTCTTTACTGCAAAACTTGATTCAAATAATGATGCAGAAGTAGGAAACTTTTTCAAGTAGCAAGATTTGTAATGATTCCTTATGGATTGAATCTTGGGGAAGTTGGAAATGGGTCAGTCTATCTTATTGAGTCACTAGGAAGAGTCAAATATAATTTATTTATTCCTGTGATTTCTGTTAGTTATGTTATTTCTATATTTAGCTTAGATTTCTGGATATTTCTGTTAGATATTTTTTTGAGATCGATATTTATAGAAAAATGTTCCATTCATACAAAAAAAGCCGGGGTCTTGCTAATATTTCTTCAGAAAAATCTTTATTATCTATGTAGATAGATAAGGTAGATAGATAAGAAAAAATATAAATGACTATGTCTATGTACCGAGCGAACCAATGACTATTCATGATTCCATAATTGAATCAATTCCATACTGGTTCCAAATTAGAGGAATGTTATGGTAAAACTTCGTTTAAAACGATGTGGTAGAAAGCAACGTGCGACTTGAAGGACACGATCCGGCGTGGATTCTTATTCTTACATCCACCATTTTATATAGGAATGAAAGTGCTCTTGGCTCGACGTCGTTTGTTCTATTCTACTAGAACCCCTCTTTTTTTATTGGGTTGTAATGTAAATAGTGCATGATGGAGCTCGGGTAGAAAGTATTTATTAATTTCTCAGGGGCAACGATCTAGGGTTAATGCCAATCAATAAATTGGAACAACTTCGTAAGTATATCTTCGATATAGAAATCGAAAGGATCTGATTCGAGCAAATTTTCAATTAAAAAAATTTTTGTTGGAAGGGCTAAAACTTTTTCGATCCACAGTGTATCGCGCACGAATCAACCGTATGATTCTTTGATAGAAAGAAATCACAAAAGAGGTATGTTGCTACCATTTTGAAAGGATTAAGAAGCACCGAAGTAATGTCTAAACCCAATGATTTAAAACAAAGATAAAGGATCCCAGAACAAGGAAACACCACTTCAATTGTCTCACCGATCCGAATAAAGAATAAAAATAGATTTTAAACGAGACAAAAAAGGGGGGGTTAAAGACCACTCAATAAAAAAATATCTTAAAGATTTTTCTTTAAGATATTTGAGAATTATTGAACTTGAGTTATGAGTACAAATGATTTTTTTCAGGAAGCTAAAAAAATGACTATGAGTTAAATTATAGACTCATTTATTTTACGGATTCCTTTTCTATTTATTCTAATTTTATCCATAGACAAAACTTCTAATCATTTTTTTCTCGAGCCGTACGAGGAGAAAACTTCCTATACGGTTCTAGGGGGGGTTCTTTTTCATCTACATCTATCCCGATGAGCCGTCTACCGAATCGTTGCAATTGATGTTCGATCCCGAAGAGAAGGAAGAGATCTTCGGAAAGTGGGTTTTTATGATCCGATCAAGAATCAAACTTATTTAAACGTTCCCGCGATTCTCTATTTCCTTGAAAAAGGCGCTCAGCCTACAGGAACTGTTCAGGATATTTTAAAAAAAGCAGAGGTTTTTAAGGAACTTTACCCTAATCAAACGAAATACAATTAATTAAATTAAGAAATTAAGGAAATAAAAACTAAGGGTAGGATAGGATAGTGATTTCTATATCATTTTGGATATCTTTTCTATACTATGTTTTTTTATTTCCTTCTTTTCTTGCTCTATTCATATTCATATCTATTTATCATTGTTTTTTTATAATATTTTGGAAAACCTTATTTGATTGATCCTCACAAAATAAAAAATTATGGCATTACCTGCAATCGCGTGGTTTTCATTCGAACTCTAA